ATAATTAATTCTCGCTGACCGCGTCCTATAGGGATCATCGAATCAATAGCAATAAGTCCCGTTTGAAGAGGCTCATATACGGAACGTCTCGAAATAATACCTGGAGCAGGAGATTCGATTAACCGAGATTCAGAAGCTGAAATTTCACCTCTCCCATCAATGGGTTTAGCCAGAGCATTTATAACACGACCCAAATAGGCCTCACTAACGGGTATCTGAGCAATTCTTCCTGTTGCTTTTACAGAACTTCCCTCTTGTATCATCAAACCGTCACCCATTAATACAACGCCAACATTATTTGATTCCAAATTCAGAGCAATGCCTATTGTACCCTCTTCAAATTCTACTAATTCCCCTGCCATTACTTCATCAAGACCATGAATACGAGCAATGCCGTCGCCTACCTGAAGTACTGTGCCGGTATTCACAATCTTGACTTCTCTATTATATTGTTCAATACGTTCACGGATAATATTACTAATTTCGTCGGCTCGAATGGTTACCATTAGTGTCTCTTAATTCTTTTTCGGAAACAAAGAAAAAAAAAAAATAATGCCTACAGTAGAAGGGCTAATCAGTTACTTCTTTCATGGCCCCGAGCATGCCAATATTAGCACCGATGGTGCGTAAATGTAACTCGCTGTTTGAACAACTATTCAGAGTTCCTAGAGCTCCTTGTAAGGCTTGTTGGAAAACTCGTTGTCGCACCTGATTAATTGCTCTTTGTTGTTCAAAATGAATGGTTTCATTTTTGTAATTTTCTAATCGTTCCAAATTCTCATAAGTGGCATTAATCAAATTCCATTTTTCTCGTTCTATCTCAGAGTATCCATTCACTCGAAACTCATCTGCTTCTATTTCCACTTTCCGTAAGCGAGCCCGGGCTTTTTCGAGCTGCTCAATGGCTCCTTCACGTAGTTCTTCTGAATTTCGAATAGTACTCAAGATCCTCTGTTTTCGATTATCTAATAAATCACTTAATGAAAGTAGATTATCTTCCCATTCATTTCACAACTTCACTTCCATGATCTCTTCCCGAACCAAACATGAATCTTTCGATTCATTTGGCTCTCACACTCAGTTACTTAATGGGTCATTCCATCTATTTTAATGTAATGAGCCTACCCTCTCTTCTCTGTTCGTATTCCAAGATATCAAAACTGATACGAGACCAGAATATTCGGAGGACTCTTCCGACCCGACAAAAAATCTGTCATTGTCAGCAAAGTTGTTTCTTTTTTTTTTTGTTTTCTTCAAATCCAAAAAATTCTTCTTATTTTAGACATAGGTCATCGATTCAACATTGGATAAAAAAGGGCGAGACACCCATTTTTACAGTAAATGGTTCAAATCATTTTATCGATATGAGTGTTCTATATCGGATAAATTGCCAACTATTCGTTTTTTCGAAACCATCTCCGTACTAACGTAGTGGTAGAAAGAGTACCATGTTGTGCCTGGACTTCAAACGGTTTCGCTTTAACCATGTTAAAGGTCCCACATTATTGGCTGATAGAGAATCAAAGTTGATTTACCAATAAGTTACGAAATGCTATGGTTCTTACATATGATTTCTTAATTTATTCAGAAGTAATTCGTCGAGATCGTGCACCTTTCTTTCCTATTTATAACTTTCCCATTCAAAAAAAAAAAAAAGGAAAGTGCAGCCGGTTGGATCCAGCCTATTCTTGAAATACACAACTCGCACACACTCCCTTTCCAAAAAAGATCAATACACCAAGCACTACACTTAGATTTATTAGATTTGTTGCTAAAATATCGGTATTAAACCCGAAACTCCCAGCGGATGGCCAGTGACCAAAGGAAACGAAAGAATCGGTTACATCTTTCATATGCTTTTCTCTTATAGATAGGACCAACAAAATGGAACAGAGTTCTTTTTGTATCACTTCGCCCCCTTTGTTTTGGATTGATTTCTTTTTATTAATTTCCTTATTATAAATATGAATAGATTCATTTTAATAAATATTTTTCTTTATTATTATTTCCATGGAAATTCTCAATAATCTATTTATTTAGTCCCGGGTTTCATGTCAATTACGAAATACCTCGTTTGTTGCAACACTTCCTAAAAGTCAAAAAGAGTTTCCATTAAGAACGGAAGGGAAGAAAGCAAGTGGGTCTGCTATGCTAATTCCTCATCCTCAAATCACTCCATCCCCGGGGGTATTGTCTCAACGAAGAAGTGATTGTAGGAGTGAAGTTTGGATATAATTCGGCAAGGCAAGCCCGCGGCAATAAAATAGGAAAAGAAAATAAGTATTTATTTTTCACATTTATAGGATTAAACAAAAGGATTCGCAAATAAAAGCGCTAATGCCACGACCAGTCCGTAAATCGTTAAAGCTTCCATAAAAGCCAGACTAAGCAATAAAGTACCTCGTATTTTACCCTCTGCTTCTGGCTGTCTCGCGATACCTTCTACGGCTTGGCCCGCAGCAGTACCTTGACCAACTCCAGGTCCAATAGAAGCAAGTCCCACAGCCAATCCAGCAGCAATAACGGAAGCGGCAGAAATCAATGGATTCATATTAAGTTCCTCGCACCAAAAAAAAGAAATGGTTAATGATACAATCAACCGATGAATTATTACTTCATTATTCCATCACTTAAGATCTATCCGAAAAAAAAAAAGAACTAAGAACTCTGAATTGAAATAATAATATTACTGAATCATCAGAGCTACTTCGATATCTCGTTTTTAGTTCCTATCCGTGGAGTCTTTGTAAATCTATATGGTTCCAATTCTTCCATTTCTTTGTTCCGAACCATTCCATTCTTTCAATTCTTCGCTCTTTCTCTTCTATATGCATGCTTGACTTCATTTGTTTATTCATTCAATCCACAGTCACAGATAAAACGGAAGGGCTTGCATTGGAATCCGTCTAAATTCAGTGGGATGGGAAATAATATATATGGATAGCCCATATATAACTAGTGAATATCTAATATCACATATACATTGTTTCTTTAATAACGTAAACCATCCGTATCTTCTATTGAACCGGATTCTAGAATCATTCTTCGAAACATATACAGGGATTGGCTTAGAGCCCTTACATATACCCAGCTCGACCCCCCTTACTTTTTTTGAATTCTCTAATATCATACATTTTTTTTTGCTCCTATTCTAGATCGTATATACCGGTATGAGTTGGGATAAGCTTTTTTTTAAGACCATTTCGGAAGCTAGTCAATGATGACCCTCCATGGATTCACCTATATAAGCTGCGGCTAAAGTTGCAAAAATAAGAGCCTGAATCCCGCTTGTGAATAATCCAAGGAACATGACAGGTATAGGAACCACCGAAGGTACTAAAGAAACAAGAACAACAACTACTAATTCATCCGCTAATATATTCCCGAAAAGTCGAAAACTAAGTGATAAGGGTTTTGTGAAATCTTCTAGGATGTTAATTGGTAAAAGTATTGGAGTTGGTTGAATGTATTTACCGAAATAACCCAATCCTTTTTTGGTAAGACCCGCATAGAAATATGCCACTGACGTAGGTAAAGCTAAAGCAACAGTAGTATTTATATCATTCGTGGGTGCAGCTAACTCTCCATGCGGTAACTGTATGATTTTCCGGGGTAAAAGGGCACCTGACCAGTTAGAAACAAAAATAAATAGGAACATAGTTCCAATAAAGGGAACCCAAGGACCATATTCTTCTCCAATCTGAGTTTTGCTCAAGTCTCGAATGAATTCGAGGACATATTCGAAGAAATTCTGACCGTCGGTTGGAATGGTTTGTGGATTCCGAACAGCTAGAGTGGCTGAACCTAATAAGATAGCAATTACAACCCAAGAAGTGATAAGTACTTGGGCATGGACTTGGAAACCCCCTATTTGCCAATAAAAATGTTGGCCTACTTCCACATCGGATATATCGTATAACACTTTTAGTGAGTTGATGGAACAGGGTAAAACATTCATATTGCCCTCTGACATAAATAGAACTTAAAAAGGAATTATTTTGATTCAGCCATCTCGTATCTCTTTCTCAACTCGTCTACTTTGAATCAATCGTATATTTCGGATCCCAAGTGATCACATAATATCCCCAGTGATTTTGATCTCTTTTTTGAGACTCAGGGATAGTAACCGATTCAATCAATTTATGGAGTTTCCAAAGTCATTGACTTATCCTATTATTAATCAACAATTTCTTATATAGCTAGAACCGCCCTCACAAATTGCGGATACTAATTTGTTAAGAATCAATCGGATTGAAGCTATAGCGTCATCGTTCGCTGGAATCGGAATATTTGCGAGATCCGGGTCACAATTTGTATCGATTAAACAAATCGTTGGAATCCCCAAAGTGAGACATTCTCGAAGAGCCGTATATTCTTCTTGCTGATCAACGATGATTACAATATCGGGTAACCCCGTCATATATTTGATCCCGCCCAGATAGGTTTGCAAGTGAGATAATTGCCTCTTCAACATTGCTACATCTCTTTTCGGGAGACAGTTGAGTTTCCCCGTATTTTGTTCCGATCTCAAGTTCCTGAACCTATGAAGTCTCATTTCTGTAGTGGACCAATTCGTTAACATACCACCGAGCCATTTTTTATTAACATAATGACACCGAGCCCTTATTGCAGCTGATGCTACTGAATTGGCTGCTTTATTTTTGGTACCAACTATTAAGAAGTGTTTTCCCATACTTGCTGCATCAAAAACTAAATCACAGGCTTCTGACAAAAAACGAGCAGTTCGAGTAAGATTTGTAATATGAATACCTTTACGCTTTGAAGAGATGTAAGGTGCCATTCTAGGATTCCATTTCCTAGTACCATGGCCAAAATGAACTCCTGCTTTCATCATCTCTTCAAAATTCATGTTCCAATATCTTCTTGTCATTTCTCCCCACATTTTCTCTCTTTTTTTTTATTTAAGAGGTACCTGAAATAAATAATTGTTCCGACGGAACCTTCTACCGGAGATTGACCGTTAATACCCAGTCCAAGTC